AAAATAGATGATCCCTTTTTGAATGGTCCCTATCGCGGAAGGAGAAACATTTTTTTTTCTTCCTCAATCAGAAATGAAACTTCGATAAAAAATGACATCGAGAAAAGATGGATAAATAAGATCCAGGGTATACTTTTTACTACTGATTATGATTATGAAAAATTGGAAGAGAAAATAGATACATTTGATCAAAATTCATTATCAACAGAAAAAAAAAATGATTTATTTCCGTTTTCAAAAATGGAATTCAAAATCCAACAAGGAAGAATTGTCTTCGAAGATCAAATCAATATTTGCAAATTCATCTTCATCCAAAATGTCAATCCAGAGTCTAAAAGACTAAAAGAAATAAATAAAAAAGTAAATTAACACTAAGACAAAGCCTAAATAGACTAAGAGATAAGAAGAAATCCGACCTGTTCCTAAATATTTAATGCCCTCTCCACCAAAGAAACTTATAAGGCCAAAAGCGTTTGGAATTCCATCAATTCCTCGTCGATCAAAAAAATGAGTTAGTTCAGCAAATCTTCTTAGACCCCCAGCCAAAGATATTCGATAAAAAAAATCTATGTAACCACGATTATATGACCAATCATAAATGAGATTAATTATTTTTTCCCAGAGAGCTGTAGTATTATTATTAATATTACCACCTTTAACAAATGAATTTTGTAAGTTGAAATTTTTGAAAGATGAATATATGGGCTTATATGAAAAAAACGCTATAAATATACCAAAAAAGGATAGACTGACCGAATAAATTCCATTTATAAAAAATTCATACCAATCTATAAAATTATTTTGATTCGGATGTAAAAGGTTTATAGACGGATTCAACAAATTTGATAATAGATCATAATCAATTCCACTTTGATTATAAGGAATTCCTATAATTCCAACAAGACAAGTAAATAGTACTAATATAGACATGGAAAATAGCATAGTACTGTCCGATTCGGGGGGATAAAAAAACGTATTTTGAATTCCAAAACAAGCAATACTAATAAAAGGTCGTATCATTTTTTTTCCATTATCAAAAATTCGATAGGTTGTATTGAAAAAAAAGAAAATCCCCTTTTCATTATTATTTATTGATAATAATAAAGGAAACTTGTTTTTTTGAATTTCTTTTCCCCATGGAGATATTGAATAGCAGGAACCACTTTTTTGACCACTATAATTCTTAAAATGAACGTTTAAATGTCCCTCAAAAGTCAGTAAATAGATTCGAAACATATAAAATGCGGTTAATCCTGCTGTGAAACAAGCTATAATTGCAAAAACCGGAGAATACAACCAACTATCGTTAAGAATTTGGTCTTTGGACCAAAAACAAGCGAGAGGTGGAATACCACAAAGAGAAAGCGTACCTATTAAAAAAGCAATTTTTGTAATTGGTACATGCTTTTTCAACCCTCCCATAAGAACCATATTCTGACTTTTATCGGGAGAATATCCAACAATAGCTTCCATTGAATGAATAATAGATCCGGATCCTAAAAACAATAATGCTTTCGAATAAGCATGAGTAATCAAATGAAATAAAGCCACCTGATACGATCCCATTCCTAAAGCTAACATCATATAACCCAGTTGGGACATCGTAGAATACGCCAAACTTCTTTTAATATCTTTTTGAGCAAGGGATAAAGTAGCTCCGAATAGTAGTGTTACTATACCTATCAAAGAAATCAAATTCATTATATGAGGTATAATTATAAAAAGAGGAAGGAGGCGAGCTACAAGAAAAATACCTGCTGCGACCATAGTAGCGGCATGTATAAGAGCCGAAATAGGAGTGGGACCTTCCATGGCATCGGGTAACCATACGTGAAGGGGGAATTGAGAAGACTTGGCAACTGCACCTGTAAATAAAAGCAAGGCACACAAAGTAAGAAATACAAAATTTACCTCATTATTATAAACTAATTTATTTACTATTTCGAATAAATCTCGAAATTCGAAACTACCCGTTAGAGCATAAAGTCCCAAAATCCCTAATAATAAACCAAAATCGCCTACACGATTCGTTACAAAGGCTTTTTGACAAGCATTCGCCGCAATAGGTCGTGTGAACCAAAAACCTATTAATAGATAAGAACACATTCCAACTAATTCCCAAAAAATATAAATTTGTATCAAATTCACACTAGTAACTAATCCCAACATGGAGGTAGTGAAAAAACTCATATAAGAAAAAAATCTCAAATATCCATGATCATGATACATATAATTGTCACTATAAAAAAGAACCAGAATTCCAACCGTACTAATTAATATTACCATAATCGAAGCAAGCGAATCTATTAAGTAACCGAAGTCTAAAGAAAAATCATTATTAATTGTCCAAGACCATACATATTGATAGATAGAACTTTTATCTATTTGCTGAATAGATAGATAGACCGAAAGGAGCATAACTACATTTAGTAGAAAGATATTAGGAAAGGACCACATACGTCGAAGATTTTTTGTTGCCATTGGAAAAACGATAAGTCCAACTCCTATTAACATAGGAATGGGAAGTGGAATGAGAGGTATAATCCATGAATAGGGATATGTATAGTCCATAAAAAAACCTTTTATCTTTTATTCTTATTTTATTCTGAATTATTCTTTCTCAACTCCTTCGAATATTCAGAAGAAGACGGAAGTTAGAATAAATAGGATCAGGCTAATAGTGCAATCGAAAATGAAATAGAAAATATAAATATATATTATAAATTATAAATATATATTATAAATTATAAATATATATTATAAATAGAATATTATTCTATATAAATATAATATATATATTTTATATAATATATATATTTTATTTTTTGATATATATTTTATTTTTTGAATTTTCTATATATCTTTTATGTATTTTCTATTTTTTTTTAATTGACTTTTATATAATTATAAAATTTACTAGAATTTTAGTCAAAATTTTACTAAAAAAAAATAATCAACTTTTATTACTATAAATAACTAACTATAAATAGTTATCTATAATAAATTAGCTAAGTTATAACGAAGATCTTTCTACTTACTAAAGATATAAAACAATTCAATTACCATTAGGTATTACGATAATTTTTTTTATCCGTAGACGAAAAATTGATAATTCCATACAACAAATATACACAGAATATTTTATACATTCCTTTTGTTTTCCATTAATATTAATATAAATAATATAAAACACATGGAATTTTTTTAGAATTGTCGAAAAGACTATTGGAATATCCGACATTTTTCTTTCGATACCTACCCTGGATCAAAATCAATGAGCAAGGATTCCTTTTTTCACCTTTGATTCTATTTTGATACGGATATAAATATAAAACACGACAAAAATAAACATAGATATATAAAAACTTCGTTATTTCTTTCTCTTTTGTGTCTTGTCAGATATTTAGTTGGATTGAATGGAATCAAGATTAAAAAATTGAAAAATAAATGAAATTGTTTGAACAATAAATGTCTTTCACATTCAACTAGATAAAAAAAGAATTTTTTCAAATTTATTTTTTCATGGCAGTTCCAAAAAACCGTACTTCTATATCAAAAAAACATATTCGTAAGAATATTTGGAAAATAAAAGCCTATTTTACAGCATTGAAGGCTTTTTCATTAGCGAAATCTATTTCTACGGATAATTCAAAAAGTTTTTTTGTGCAACATCAAACTTATAATAAATAATAATAAAATGGTATTTTTTTTATTGTAGTCTTTCCCGATGGGGATTCTTATTTTCCCCATCAAGCTACTTGAATTTCGAATAGCCATTTTAATAATTGAATTAATTAATAATTGAATTATGGTAATATTTTGGAATGTTTCAATATGGAGTAAAACGAAAGGAATTTTTTGTCATTAATTTAATTAACTTTTTGAATTTCAATCTCGACAACTAAATAAAAAAAGCTTATTATTATTTCGCGTACGCCGCTATGGTGAAATCGGTAGACACGCTGCTCTTAGGAAGCAGTGCTAGAGCATCTCGGTTCGAGTCCGAGTGGCGGCAGGCTATCTTCGAAAAGAAAGACAATAAGTTCTATATATAATAAATGCAATTCCAGATTGGATTCCGTATCATTTTCTATACTTTTTTTATTTGAGAATTTTTATGATATTTTCCACCTTAGAACATATATTAACTCATATATCATTTTCGATCGTTTCAATTGTAATTACAATTTTTTTGATAATTTTATCCGTTGATGAAATCGTAGGACTATATTATTCGTCAGAAAAAGGCATTATAGCTACTTTTTTCTGTATAACGGGATTATTAATCACTCGTTGGATTTATTCGGGGCATTTCCCATTAAGTGATTTATATGAATCATTCATTTTTCTTTCATGGAGTTTCTCCCTTATTTCTATCGTTCCATATTTTAAAAAACATACCAATTATTTAAGCGCAATAACCTCGCCAAGTACAATTTTTCTACACGGCTTTACCACTTCAGGTCTTTTAACCGAAATACATCAATCTGTAATATTAGTACCCGCGCTTCAATCCCAGTGGTTAATGATGCACGTAAGTATGATGATATTGGGCTATGCAGCTCTTTTATGCGGATCATTATTATCAGTAGCTCTTTTAGTCATTTCATTTCAAAAGATTTTTCAAAATTTCGTAAACGAGTCATTTTCATTTAACAAGATCCAATATATGGATGAAAAGCGGAATGTTTTAATAAACAACTTCTCTTGTTCTGCGAGAAATTATTACAGAGCTCAACTAATTCAACAATTAGATCAGTGGAGTTATCGTATTATTAGTCTAGGGTTTATCTTTTTAAACATCGGGATTCTTTCAGGATCAGTATGGGCTAATGAGGCATGGGGATCATATTGGAATTGGGACCCAAAAGAAACTTGGTCATTTATTACTTGGATTATATTTGCAATTTATTTACATACTCGAACAAATAAAAAAAAGTTCAAAAGTCTAAATTGCGCGATTGTGGCTTCTATGGGCTTTCTTATAATTTGGATATGCTATTTTTGGGTCAATTTATTAGGAATAGGGTTACATAGTTATGGTTCCTTTAATTTTCATTAACATGAAATCAAATTGAAAAAGATTCCTACAAATAGAAACATAAAACATTTTCAAAAAAATGATAATAAAATCAAAATTTGAAATACTAAATTATTAAATATTAAGTTAAAGAATATAAGAAAAAAAACTCCATACTTCAGGGAAGATGTCGAGAACCATTTGAATCACTACACTAATTGATTCAAAAGGTTCTCACAAAAATAAATCCATCTACGCAAAATTTCAAGTCATTTTGACTTTAGTTAATTTTTATTTTTTTTTTGTAAAATTGCAAAACGAAAAAGAAAGAATAGGATTCTTCATTTTTTCTTGTTTTATTCATGAAAACGATCGATAAAAATATGTAGATATAATAGCTTCGACCTTCTCAACTGAGAGTGAGAGAATGAAATCTGGATAAATACCAATACCTATTATTGGGAGAAGAATAGAGATTAAAATAAATAATTCTCTCGGCCCAGAATCAAAAAAATAAGAGTTTTGCACATTCAAAATCTTGTATCCATAGAACATTTGACGTAACATCGATAATAAATAAATAGGAGTTAATATCATTCCAATTGCCATTAGAAGAGTAATTAGTATTTTTGGAATTAAAAAATATTGTTGGCTGGTAATTATTCCAAAAAAGACTATCAATTCGGCAACAAAACCACTCATGCCGGGTAATGCAAGGGAAGCCATTGATAAGATACTGAACAGTGTGAATATTTTTGGAAGGAAAATCGCCATTCCACCCATGTTGTCGAGATAAACAAGACGTATTCTATCATACGTCATTCCTGCCAAGAAAAAAAGAGCAGCACCAATAAATCCGTGAGAAATCATTTGTAAAAGGGCTCCATTGAGCCCCGTATCGGTTATCGCTCCAATTCCGATAATTATGAACCCCATATGAGATACGGAGGAATAGGCTATTCTTTTTTTTAAATTACGTTGACCGGGAGATGTTGAAGCTGCATAGATTATTTGTATTGCACCTACTATAATCAACCAGGGAGAAAATATAGAATGAGCATGGGGGAATAATTGCATATTGATCCGAACCAAACCATAGGCTCCCATTTTTAATAAAATTCCAGCTAGAAGCATACAAGTACTGTAATGTGCCTCCCCGTGGGTGTCTGGTAACCATGTATGTAAGGGTATGATCGGTAATTTGACTGCAAAAGCAATAAAAAATCCAGTATAAAATAGTAATTCTAGTGCTACAGGATACGATTGGTTAGCTACTATTTCAAAATTTAATGTTGGTTCATTCAAACCATATAAGCCAATACAAAAAACGCCTATTAATAGAAAAATAGACCCCCCCGCAGTGTATAAAATGAATTTTGTAGCTGAATACAGACGTTTCTGTCCTCCCCATATTAATAGAAGTAAATAAACGGGAATTAATTCGAACTCCCACATGAGAAAAAAAAGTAAAAGATCGTGAGAAGAAAATGATCCTATTTGACCGCTGTACATTGCTAACATCAGGAAATGGAACAATCGGGAATCCCGAGTAACCGGCCAGGCTGCTAAAGTAGCTAAAGTGGTTATAAATCCCGTCAGTAAAATGGTTCCTATAGAAAGCCCATCTATTCCCAATCTCCAGTTAAAATCAAAAAAATTAATCCATTTATAATCCTCTGCTAGTTGATTTAATGGATCGGTCAATTGGAAATGATAACAGAATGTATAGGTCGTTAAAAGGAGTTCAAAAATAGAAATGGATATGGTATACCACCTTATTACCTTATTTCCTCTATGAGGTAGAAAGAAAATTAAAGAACCCGCTAATATTGGTAAACCTAGAATTATTGTTAACCAAGGAAAAGAATTCGTGGTAAAGACAAGATAGGATTAGACCCCAAAACCCGTTCTCGAAAAAGAACGGGTTTTTTTGTCGATAAAAAAAATCAATTGTATTTAAAAAAAAATTGAAAATTCAGTTTGTTTAAAGTAGTTTTTTCTGAAACTTATTATATTAATAAGCTAGACCCATGCTTCGAGTTGTTTCATGCCATAAATAAACCCTCACGCTCAAAAAATCCGTTGGGCAAGCGGATTCACATCTCTTACAACCAACACAGTCCTCCGTTCGTGGAGCAGAAGCAATTTGCTTAGCCTTACATCCATCCCAAGGGATCATTTCTAATACATCGGTTGGGCAGGCTCGGACACACTGAGTACATCCTATACATGTATCATAAATCTTTACTGAATGTGACATTGGATCTCTCATTTGTTGAATATCATAAATCTTCGATTTAGTAAACTTAATATATAAATCATATATTTATATACCAGATGAATCAATGATTTTATCATTATTTTAATAATCAATCGAATTATGGATCGCGACTCCTAGGTTGGCTAAGATACTTTGATTTCTTACATTTTTACATTTAGTATTAAATAATTGATAAATATTCGAATTAAAAAAAAATGAAATTATAATGAAATTATGAAATTAGTAGTACTTATTTATTCAATAAATTCGATTGATTGATACGAGTTGATTTTCTATTACGATAAATTGATGAAACAATAGCTAACCCAATAGCCGCTTCGGCTGCGGCAATAGCTATAACAAAAATAGAGAAAATATCTCCTTGTAATTGTCGACTATCGAACAAATCCGAAAATGTTACGAAATTTATATTAACTGCATTCAGGATAAGTTCCAAACACATAAGAGCCCTAACCATATTTCGACTCGTGATCAATCCATAGATACCAATCGAAAATAAATAGGCACTCAAAACAAGTGCATGTTCGAGTATCATTGATCAGCTCCTTAGCAATTTTGAATCATTTCGCCATGAGCAATAAACCAAGGCTTTCGCTTAACTATAATGAACAAGTAGAAAAAAAAAGAATATATTCTTTTTTTTTTGTAAGATAGAAAAAGAAAAAGATCGATATTGAAATAGAATTTAAAAATGAAAGCTAAATGGATTTGATAAGAGCGAGAAAATTTCAATTTCGATTGTTCTTAATAGTTAGAAAGATTTTTCATTGACGGGCAACAACAATTGCACCTATCAAAGCAACTAAAAGAATTATTGAAATGAGTTCAAATGGAAGAAAAAAATCCGTTGATAAATGAATTCCAATTTGTTGACTATTCCCTATCAAATCTTGTTCGATAATTTGGTTTGATTTTGTCGTCCAAATAATTCCGTACCAAGACGTATCGAGAATCGTGGTAATTATGGCGATGAAAATACTTGTACAAACCAACGAAGTAATCCCATTCCCAACAGTCCAAAGATCGAAATCTTTATAATATTCTGAACCATTCATGAACATGACAGCAAATAAGATTAAAACGTTTATAGCTCCGACATAAATAAGGAGCTGTGCAGCCGCTACAAAATGAGAGTTTGATAAAATATAAAATAACGATATGCAAACAAGAACCAATCCCAATGCAAAAGCCGAATAAATTGGATTGGTAAGTAATACCACTCCTATACCTCCTAATAGAAGACCTGATCCCAGAAAAACTAAAAGAAAATCATGTATTGGTCCAGGCAAAGCCATTCTATATACAAGATAAAAAAATTTCAATTTTTTTCATGATTTTATTGACCTGACCAGGAAATTTTTTTTTTTTTTTATGATATGCTCCTAATTGAATTCAATTAAAATGGAATGGTGTTTCTAATGGATTTGAATTACGTCTAGGTCTAATTACTATCCCAATATCTTGTTCCCCCTTACGCCAAACCAAGTACAAAAGTTAGCTGGAAACTATTTCTAAATAAATAGAGAGATTATTAAATTCTATTTTCAATCCAAATTAAATTCTATTTTCAATCCAAATTGATTTGCACTTCTCACTAACTAATCAACAATTAATTGCAATTTCGAGTTCTAATGAGCAAAAAAAAACAAGGAACGATTCCTTTCAATTAGATAAAATTGAACCTGACTATACATTACTATAGTAATTAGTAATTACTCTTTAATCAGTCTTTAATCATGAAATGCATTTTTTATTTGAGGATAATTCAAAATTGTTCGAATTGTATAATCGTTAATTAATGACATCGGTAACCGACCTAATGCGATTTGATTATAATTCAATTCGTGACGATCATAAGCAGAAAACTCATATTCTTCAGTCATTGATAAACAATTTGTTGGACAATACTCAACGCAATTTCCACAAAATATACAAATTCCGAAATCAATACTGTAATTAAGCAAGCGTTTTTTTCGCATACTGGTTTCCAATTTCCAATCAACAACGGGTAGATCTATAGGACATACACGAACACATACTTCACAAGCTATGCATTTATCAAATTCAAAATGGATTCGTCCGCGGAAACGCTCTGATGTAATTAACTTTTCATAAGGATATTGAATAGTTACAGGTAAACGATTTGCATGGGATAAGGTAATGATGAATCCTTGACCAATGTACCTTGCCGCTCGTATTGCTTGTTGGCCATAATTTATGAACCCAGTTACCCTCGGTAACATATTGTAAAGATCTATAAATAATCTTATGTTTATTTCTTTCTCTTGTTTGATGAGAAGTGAGAAATCTAGAATATCATATTCTTTTTTCGGTTAGAGTGAAAGGAGTTGAGAAGAGGTTGTTAATAATAAATTACCAAGAGAAATGGGTAAAAGAAATTTCCATCCAAGATTTAATAGTTGGTCCATTCTTAGTCTCGGTAGAGTCCATCTTGTTGTGATAGAAATGAACACGAACAAATAAGTTTTAGCTAAAGTAATAAAAATACCAATTGTCATTCTAAAGACCCTACCTACTTTATTTATTTCAACTCGATCAGAAAAAAATACGGACGGAATAAAGATATTCCAACCACCCAAGTACAGAATTGTTACAAATAACGACGAAACTAATAGATTGAGATAGGAAGCAACATAAAATAATCCAAATTTGATACCCGAATATTCGGTTTGATAACCTGCTACTAATTCTTCCTCTGCTTCGGGTAAATCAAAAGGCAATCTCTCACATTCTGCTAGGGAAGAAATTAGAAAAATGATAAACCCTATAGGTTGACGCCACAAATTCCATCCTAAAAACCCATATTTGGATTGCGCCTCAACTATATCAACTGTACTTGAACTATTAGATAATAATAGTCGGTGGGAACATCACTGTTCCCATCGCTAGTTCAGAACCGTACATGAGATTTTCACCTCATACGGCTCCTTCACGGCCATCAAGAAATCTAAGGACCGGGTTGATATTTTTTATCGTGATAGATTTTATTTGGGGTCAAAATATAGATAGAATCAACACCCGCCGGAAGGTCAAAAATTAGACCGATGGAATTCTGTATGCCAGAATGATATAGATATAATAACTCAAAAAGCACTTATGAATTAATCTCGTCCTTTAATAATTTGAATTTTTCTTTGTTGAGTAATAACTTATTAATAAAATACCCTTTCTATGAATATCAATAGCCATCTTTTTTTGATTATTATGAAAAAAAATCAGAGATTAGATGAGTGTCTTAATAATGCAGGCTATTTAGTGATCTCTATGAATTTTCGTTCCTATTCTTCTTTCAAAGAGGGAGTTCAAAACAAGAAAAGATTATTTCGTTTCGGATAGTCGTTTTTTAATCTGTGAGTAGGAGCATACTCTGGATTGCAATCGTGAGGAGTACTGCTTGATTATTTCTACAAATTGAAAGCCCTAATTATTGTTCTTTTTATGTTATCCAAAGATTTTCGTTTTGAAAATTGACATAAAAATTTCTATTACTAATCTTTTATGTATTTTTGTGTTCCTAACCATCCACTCATTTTTGTCGAACCCTCCGTTCTAGTAATACATATAAAGAATAGTGAAAACTATATACGGTTGATCTTTTGAGCCCGCTTCAAGCCAGGATGACTAATCACTAATCAACCAATCCATGGGGTAAAGGGTAAAAAGTCTTGCTTATATTAAATTGACTTTATTTTTCGTTCTTGTACTTAGGAGATGAGACTCAATCTTGTTACTGCTAATTTAGAAGCTGTTTTTTTTTCACTCATATAACTATCTGATTTAGTTAATTTAACCTGAATGATGAATAAAAAAGTGAAGATACCTATTCAACTTCTTTACTTACAAAAAAGAATTAAAGAAAAGGTTATAACGACACGCACGTAGAGATATTGATAACACACAAAGAGTCAACGGTATTTCATAACTAATCGATTGAGCAGCGGCTCGTAGACCACCTAAAAAGGAATATTTGTTGTTTGATCCATATCCTGACATAAGAAGTCCAATCGGAACAATACTTGAAAAGGCAATCCATAAAAAAACACCGATATTGAGATCGGATAAAACAAGTTGATAGCTAAAAGGAATTACTGAATAACTTACGAAAATGGATATAACTGCTATGGATGGTCCGATAATGAATAAACGACCATCTCCTCTAGACGGAAGAAGGTTTTCTTTGAAAATAAGTTTTGTTCCATCTGCTAACGCTTGAAGAATTCCCAACGGACCGGCGTATTCCGGTCCAATACGTTGTTGTATTCCGGCGGATATTTCTCTTTCTAACCACACAATTACAAGTACACCTATTGTGATTCCCAATACAAGAATCAAAATAGGTAAAAGCATCCCTATGATCCCATAGATCTCTTTTAAAGATTCTAATCGAGAAAAAGAGTGGATATCTTGTACTTCTCTTGTATCAATTATCATTTCAACGATCAACTTCTCCCATAATGATATCTATGCTACCTAGTATTGTCATAATATCCGCCAATTTCATTCTTTTAACTAACTGAGGAAAAATTTGCAAATTGATAAAACCGGGGGGACGAATTTTCCATCTCCAAGGAAAACCACTCTGATCCCCTATTAAATAAATTCCCAATTCCCCTTTTGGGGCTTCAACTCTTACATAAAGCTCTTGCTTCGGTAATTCAAAAGTAGGAGAGGTTTTTTTACTAATGAAGCGATAGTCAAAATCATTCCATTCTGGATCTCGTTCTCTATCAAAGCAACGTATTTCTAAATTCTCATAAGGACCGCCTGGAATTCCTTCGAGGGCCTGTTGAACAATTTTGATAGATTCCTTCATTTCACTGATTCGGACTAAATAACGCGCTAATGAATCTCCTTCTTTTTGCCAATTGATTTCCCAATCGAATTCGTCATAACATTCATAATGATCGACTTTACGAAGATCCCATTGAATTCCACAAGCTCGTAACATCGGTCCGGATAAACCCCAATTTATTGCTTCTTCTGCACCAATAATACCTACACCCTCAACTCGTTCTAAAAAAATGGGATTTCGCGTAATAAGTTTTTGGTATTCAGAAACAGCGGTTAAAAAATAATCACAGAAATCCAAACATTTATCTATCCAGCCATAAGGGAGATCGGCCCCTACTCCTCCGATACGAAAATAATTGTGCATCATTCTCATACCGGTGGCAGCTTCAAATAGATCATATACTAATTCTCTTTCTCTGAAAATATAGAAAAAGGGAGTCTGTGCACCAATATCTGCCATAAAGGGGCCAAGCCATAACAGATGAGAAGCTATACGACTCAATTCTAACATAATCACTCTGATATAACTGGCTCTTTTAGGTACTTGAATATTCACCATCTGCTCGGGTCCATTTACGGTTATTGCTTCTGTAAACATAGTAGCTAAATAATCCCAACGTGTTACATAAGGCAAATATTGTATAACTGTTCGGTTTTCGGCAATTTTTTCCATCCCTCTGTGCAGATAACCCAATATTGGCTCACAATCAATAACATCTTCGCCATCTAGAGTAAGAATAAGACGAAGAACACCATGCATTGATGGGTGATGAGGTCCCATATTGACTATCATATGTTCTTTTCTTTTAGTTGTTCCATTCATAGTTTATTCCTCGATTCATTCTTTTATGAACTGCTTAAAACAAAAAGAAGTTCGTCTAAATTCTAGATAAAAAAAAACAATAAAAATAAACAATTTTCATTGTTTTTTTAAATGAAAAAATGAACGCGTTTTTGATTCCCGAATATCCAGTTGATTGATTAATTCTTTATAAGAAATTCTTTTTTTATTTGACAAATAAGACAACAGCCGGTGTCGTTTTCCTAAGATTTTCCGTAGACCCCGCTGCGATAAATAGTCTTTTCTGTGAAATTCCAAATGTGAAGTAAGCCTTTTTATTTTATTGGTGAAATGAAAGACTTGAAATTCAATAGATCCCCGATTTTCTTCTTCTGAAATAACCGAAATAACTTTCTTTTTTACCATAAGATAAAATCTACTCCTTTTTCCTTTTTAAAATTCAAAAATCCATTTAACCGATCAGTAAAAATAATCCTATTCATTTTCTCATTTTAATTAAGTATAAGTAAAAAATTTTAATTAAGTATAAGTAAAAAAAAATAGATATTTATACAGATAAAAGAGAACATCTTTTTGACCTATTCCTATTTGATCTAATCGAATATCTAATTATTTATCTAATGGATATGGATACATGCATTGATTTATCGTATTGGAATGGAAATGTAAGACAAGGAATGTGTACAACCCCCGGTTTCATATAATAAATACAGACCTGAAAGATATATATGAGATGAGAAATGCATCATTCACGAATTTTCAACGGGGGATACATATATACATATATATCCTTAACAGACTAAAACGGCTTCCATTATTGGTATCAAACCAATATCGATTCATACAAGATAAATCCTCTAATCGGTAAGTAGGCCAAAGAAAGGATTTTAATTGAATTAGTTCAATTTTATCCCTATAAAAATTTTGACTTTTATCCAAAACTTGATCATAGTTTTTTACGTTATTGCAAAATAACGAATTGTTCGAAATAAGATTTCTATTCCTAGAATTGAAACAAATTCGAATTATTAATTCCCTACGCCATTTAGTGGAAAAAATACGTTCAGGAATAACTAAACCATAATCTCGATTTTCAGTTATTCTTTGATTTGGATGTCTTACAATATAATTAGTGTAATTGTTTCGATCAATATAGTGTTTTTCTCGGTAACTTTGATTAAGTTGGTACTCACTCTTATGAACCAATGAACCATTTAGAGTTTGATACATCAAAAATTGACCGTCGTTTTTTATAGACAAACGCACAGGTTCGATAATTAATATTCTTTTTTTCATCAATTCTCTAAGAGTAAAATCTTTTTGAATCATCAGAATATCTAGACTTGTTTCTCCACCTTGTAGAGAGGATATAGCAATTTCTTTTGGATTTACCAATCTAAGCAAGAGACAATATACTTTAATATTATTTGTTATTTTTTGATTTAAAAAATTATTCCATCTCAATTGAAAACGTAAATACCTTTTTAAGACAAAATCAAGTTCTGCTTCCGTGTTGCTCTTATATTGTTTTCTCTTTTGACGTTTTTTCCTATCTGAGCCTGCAGAATCTTCTTCAATATCTTTTTCTTGAGTTGAGAAAATTGATTCAAGAGTTTCTTTAGTTTGTATATTTAATTCAACATTGTTATTACCTAGGGATTCTTTTTTGTCTTGATTCTGATTTTCTAATTTAATAGATTTATTTTCATTGGATAATTTGGATAATTTTAAGGGATTCGCTTTTTGATTTTTAGTAATGTTTTTATTTTCACTAACAGTTTCATTGAAATTGAAAAGAAGTTCGTTGGCCGGGATTATCCATGGGGTCATTTTATATGTATTATAAAGAAGCACAAATTCGCCAAAGAACCAAAGTTTTAGATTCGAAATCGAACGCCTTAGTATTTCTTCATTCATTCCCATCCAATCAAAAAGGCTTTTTTTTTTTTTTGAAATCTTGATTTTCTGATCTTTATCAATTTGAAGATAAACAAGGTCTTTTTTATCAATTTTACCAACTATTGGATAATTATTGACTTTAGTGTTAGTATTTGTATTATTATTGAAGTTGATATTGGTATCGATAGCGATCCAGGAATGAATATCCCCTTTCTTTCTAAAGCACAAATACAGAATTTTCCAATCAAAATATTTTTTATCTGGAAATTTATCTAGAGTCATATTTTTGTTCTGTCCGAAATAATTATATATATAATTATATATAGGGATAATACGCTCTGACATATCAACTAAGGCACTTTTCTTTATGTTGTATATATTGGAATTAGAACAACTTTCTTGCGAATTATTTATCCATAATGGTGATACAGAAATATATGAATCCTTTCTATCGTCATAATTAATGGATTGATATGAGAAAAGTGCATATTTATAGTATTTTTGAAAATTAATAGTATATTTTTCATTGGAGAAGGAATTCGATTCAAAATGAATTAATTTTTTGTAAAAAATGAATTGGTCTTTTTCATCTGAATGACTTTTTTGAAAATCTTTATTTTCAGTCATAATAGATCTTTGATTCACTCTGTTTCGCCATTTGTGTGGTACTAATCGATACCATTGAATCCGTGATAATTCATATTGATAATACTTACTTAAAGAGTTTTTCCATTCAACAATTGTGTAATTAAAAAAATTTTTATGCCCTAATTCTAAATGAAGTATTCCTTCTGTTTCGAAATAATCCTTTATTTCTTTCTTAAGAAAAAAAGATGTTTCCTTATATTGAAGAAGATCTCTATAAATTTGAGTTTTATATATTTGGTAAAATACATACGCTTGTGAAAAGGAGGATAAGTTGCTCAAATTTTTTGAATTCTTTTTAGTAATATCAAAAAACCGTTTTTTGAGAGTCCAAATAATGTGAATAGCACTTGTTTTATTCATTTTTTCTTTATTTATTTCATTATTGGAAATACATTTCTCAAATTCGTTTTTTGATAATTCAAAAAGTTGTGTAGTGATTCTCGGACTATTCTTATGAATGATACATAAAAATACTTTTATGTATATCTTTTGAATAATAAAATTGATTCTCAAATAGGATTTTCGTATTAATCGTACATTTCTTTTTTTTAATTTCTTCAAACTTTTTCTTATTGATACTAATAATTTATTGAGAGAATTTGTTTTATTACAATTACTATTTCTATCATTAGTTATAAACTTGCTATTATTGTCTTTTTGATTTTGTATTTTTTTTATCCGATTCATGATTGTGTTTGTTCTATCAGCCAGATCTTTCATTTTTGTTTCGGTAAATGAAAAATCTTTCAAATCCATAGATTGAATGGGAATGGTAAGGGATGATTCAGAAATCATTTGATTAGGAATTCTCCTATCTTTTTCTTTTTTAGTTTCATTTAATTCAGATATTTGTTTAAATCCAACTAAAAAATTTTGTTTTTTTTTTGAAAGTTCTTTTATCATTCCTTTAATAAATAGAATATTTTTCAGAAGCCATTTGTGTCTTTCTTTTGAAAGGTTTATGCCTCGAAATAAATTTTTTTTTTTTTTGAAAAAAATTTGTATCACAAAAAAATACTTTTTTTTCCATTTTCGAATTTTTTTTTTCATTTCTTTGAAAATGGGGTTAAAAAACGACTGTCGTTTTCGGGGAGAACCAAAAGGAAGGTCAGTTTCCATTCCCCAAACTGTTAAAAAACAAAAATCATTTTTTTTTTTTCGTGGATCTTTTTGAAGAGATTGTACCTGAGATTTGTGCCAAGGTTTAAAGAAAAAGGGAAATAGTATTTTGATTTGAATACCATTTATTAACCAGGTTTTTGGAAATTCGGTTTCTGATAATGGAACACCATTATAGGTGCATTTAATATGCATTTCTTTCTTCCAATTCTTAAAGTCCTCTGACCATTCTGGAAATTGAAATACTAGTATACGTACTGTATTTTTAACTATTATCAATGATAGTAATAGAATATATTTTCTAAGAAAAGATTGGATTACTAATAATGATCCTCTTATTATTTGAGCAAATAGAATGTTATCCCATGCTTCCGCTATTTCTATTCGTACTTTTTCTTGTCTTTTGTATTCTTCTTTTTTTTCTTTCTCCTTTTCTTTTGCCTTTTCTTGTGGATAATCTAGAATTCTTAATTCTAATTGTGTTGCTTTTTTCCATTTTTTAAAAATGAATTTTTGTATTTGTATTTGGGAGATGTCAAAAGACAAAAGGGGGTTGTTTATTCTCTCCAAAAAAATAGGGGAATGCAAATTTGCTTGAAAAAACGACCCGATGTTTGTCTTACGTCTTTGGGCACGCATGGAACCTTTGATGATGTCTCTACGGAAATCGGATTGTTGGGAATACCGTATCAAAGCCACTTCGTCTCTTTCATCCGGATTATTATTGCTTTTTTTATTAATATCATTGTTTTCTTTGTTATCATTCAAGATAACTACACGTTTGGCTTTTCTTGAACGAATCTCATGATCCTCGGCTACAGTTTCTTCATTTTCTCCCTCTTGTTGTTCCAAATCATCGATTAATTTGGATGACCATCTTTTTACTTTTTTATTTATTTCTTTTAGTCTTTTAGACTCT